TTACTCTTGCTCCCATCAGGATAAATCTGACCCCTTCCTCTATTTCCACCCACATATATTGGATATTTTAAGAAGTGAACGTCTTTCTTCGTTGCAGGGTCGGGGGAAAGAATGGGAAAGACAATTTCACTATATTTCTGGCCGGGAACAGGACCTATTACAAGAATATTTCTTTTATTGGGACGGTAACTCTGAAAGGATAGATTTACCGTCCTTTCTTTCACCTCGGGAGAAATACGATCGGGGGGGGCTAATTCAAATCCTTCGGGTAAAATAAGAACAGCTCCCACATTCAAAGCCCCCTTTTTCCCATTAGCAAGAACTTGTTTCAGTTGCATATCATAGGGGATTCGAACAACTGCTTCAAATACAGTATCAGGAAGTACAGTTTGCGGAACTTCAATATCCACGGGCTTATTAGCTAAATGGCAATTTGCACATACAATTCGTCCAGTTGCTTCACGCGGATTTTCATAACCCTGCTGCGCAAAAATGGGATATGCATTTGAAATAGATACCCGAGTTATTACATATATCATGATCGATACAGAAATGGATCGAGTCATCTGTTCCTTTACCCAAGAAAAAATATTTATATTTTGCATGGTTCAATCATTGATCCCAGAATTTCTACAATAAATTAGAAAGGGAACTAACTAGTGTAGTTCCCTATCCACGAGTCTGCCATTGTACTGGAATAATTGTACTAGAATATGGGACGAATACCTTGAACAGGTATAATAAAGAATAAGTAAGATTGAAAATACTTTCTTTATTCTTTAAACACGAAGAAACATTCTTATTTGATTGATATCAAGAGATTAAATGAGTTCTTTATTCGTTGATTGAATGATAAATGACTACAAGCGAAGGAGATACACGATTTAAATAATAAAAGATCCAATATTTCACAATTGTATCTAGAATAACTGGAAAAGTGGAAACAAGACCGGATATAATTTTATCGTTATGAGCCAATCCAAAATCGTTGTAGACCGAACCAATCATAAGTTCCCAACCATGGGTTGAATGAAATCCGATCCATAAATCAGTAACTAAAAGAATTGAAAAAGCTTTTATTGTGTCACTCAAGTTATACAGGAATTCCTGAACCCAAGAATTAAGAATAACAAGTTCTTCATTACCCAGAATACAATAACCACTTAGAATAGCGAAACAGATTATATTTGTCGATAAATTAAAAATGATATGGAGATTATACTCATCGTGTGTTTTGACTAATTGTACCGTTTCCTTGTGTATTCCTATACGAAGCTTTTGTATCTGTGTTTCAGGGTATTCCTTTATCATTTCGTCCAAGAGGAATAGTTCTTCTAATTCTATAAATTTTTCTAGAATCCTTTTCTCTTGAATATCATTCAAGAAAGTTTCAGATTGCCGGGTATTCCACCAATTAATAACCCAAGGTTCCAGACTTTTATTAAATGAAAGAGAGACCCACCAGGGCAAAAATACTATGGATACAAGATATGGGAGGGAAGTCAATGATTTTTTTTTTTTCATTTTTTATCTGTAAATTGTTAATGAATCTGCTGCATTCGTGGATTTTATCAGATATTTATCTGAACACAAATTCTATAACTAAGGTATCGTATCGAACCAATGAATCTATTCCCATTTTTGTGTAAAAATTTAGTCCTTGTATTTAGAAAAATTGAGATATCTCTATTGGGTAAATTCCAACTAATTTCATCTCCATTTGTTATTTGGTCCTGTTGATGAATACTCGAAAATCCACTAGAAGTAACGAATATGATTTGGATTTCGAAACAAAAAAATACCTTCTCGGATCAATTAATTATTTCGAAATGTTTCACCGCCTAACCACAGTCCAGGAATAATGTAACCTATAAATTCGAAATATTGGGTCTAAAAAGATGAATTCTGTATTACGAAATAAATGTTCGAATATGTTTGATGAATGCATACTTAATTAGACTTTTTATTTTTATTAGTATAAATTATATAAAATTTTATTTAGTATAAATTATAAATTGGGGGCTCCCTGCGCATAAAAAAAAAGGGTTTTGGTATAGAAAAAATGGATTTTTATTAGAGTTTAGTTGTTCCATATAAAATCTCCCACTTTTGTTTTATTCCATGTGGGTTTACCCGCTAACAGAAGGGAGAAATAAAATCTAATATGTTTTGATCAAATAAGTCTTTTGAAGAAACTTCAATTGTATTAAAAAGGGAATTAGCAAGTTCCCTACCTCATACTGAGAAAACATTAATTCTTCATTTCAAAATACTTCGATTGGTACACGCAAGAAATATGCTAATTCGGCAGCTTTTTGTTCAATTTCTCGTGGAGTAAGATTCTCATCAGTGCCAGTCAAGGGAACCGCCTCTTGGCCTCTTATTTCCATATAAAGGACACGACGAGGATAAAGACCCTCTTTAACCTCCATTCTGATGGATTGTATATCTCTCATAAGGAAACGAAGGAAAATGCGACGATTTATTCCAGGAAATCCCCAACGAAAAATACAAACAATTCCTTCTTTTCTATCAAATCGGTCATAACCACTACCTACATTCCACGTAATTGTACACCACAAATAGGAGCTAATAAATAGACCCGCGATCCCATAAAAAGACATTATGATCCCTTGCGGAAAAAAAAATATTTGCTGAGATGGAAATATGGATATAAGATTCCTACCGAGATAACTGGAAGTTCCAACCACTAAGAACCCTAATGAACCTAAAAAAAGGCTACAGGCCAAAAAAAAATTACTTGTTTTTCGAGACCCCGTTATAAGTTCTATCCAGATATGCTCTGATCGCCAGTTCATACTATACTTACTATACTAAGGTTGTATTCGATTGGAATTGAGAGAATAACCCAAATGAATTTGACTTTACTTTTCTTGACCCCCAAGTAACTCTCATCAACTAGCACTATTTTGACGGGAACTATTAGGAGTAATTAGTTAGATAAATTGACTTTATATTTAAAACTATTCGCCGATCCATTTTTAACCAGCTATACCCATATAGAATCTGCATTTATGTAGATATCGTGTATCCGTATGCATATGAGTCTCTCATTTGTGTTCGGAAAGAGTCACATATCATACCATATTAGACTAAATAAATATTTGTATTATGATCCAGTGTTGAAATAAATTGATGAGATTTGCTCTCATCGAATCTAGACAATCTTATTTTCTTGGACATGAAGAGATAAAGAAGCCATTGCAATTGCCGGAAATACTAGGCCCACTAAAGGCACAAAAATAGAGGGTAGATCTGTCATAGAATGGGTGTCCCAATTTAATATTTGTATTTTAAAGATATCTTCTGATAAGTATATCTAATATAAATAATATTAAGTAGTTAATAAGTGCAAGGAATATAGACCTGAATTAAGTGTACCTAATTCATCGTTCTACATAAATATGTATGATAATTCACTTTAATATAAAAAACTTTCCTATTCTTCTTCTTCCATCCTTTTTTATTCTTTCTCTTTCTATTTTTTTTTACTAAGGGTATTAAAGAGTTTATTATGAGTTCGCGACTTTCACTAATCGAATCCAACAAAGCAAACGGTAACTCAATTCTATAATAAAAAATAAAAGTGAGGGTTCTTTCACTCCTTTCTATAATATATCATAGAGGGTTCTTTACACTCCTTTCTATAATATATCATATTTGAATCTTATATCTTATAATTAATATTAAGATTCAAATATGATATATTATTAATAAGATAATTAAGATATATTTATATTATTGTCTCTATTAAAATGAAATTAATACGTTAAGAAGACCAAATAAAATTCTTTTTTTATTAATGTCTTCCCTTCCCCCAATTCCTCGGAAGGAGAAACTTACTCTTTTATCTTTTTTATCCTATTGATTTATAAAGGATTCATGATTAGTAATCAGGAATAGGGATAAGATAAAAATATAGAATAATCGATCTGGAGGAAAAAATAATAATTATCCGAAACTTCCGGCACTTACTACAAGTGGAACTTATGTCACCAAAGAAAACACCACTCTTTTTAACTTAAACTTAACTTAAGTTTTTTTTACGATGAACTAAATACTCGTTCGCTACAAATAATTGAATTGAATCGAGTGCTATACTTTAATATATTGAATTTTTATTCAGAGGAAAGAAACCGTGGAGCTGAAATAACTCACTCAGAACACCCCTTAAAGGATTACGTGGTACGATTGGGTCGAATAAGCCCTTATGGAATGAATACTCAGCCGCTTGTGAACCATCGGGTACTGTTTTATTCAATGTTTGTTCAATTACTCTTTTACCCGCAAATGCAATGTAGGCATTTGGTTCAGCAATAATGACATCTCCCAACATACCAAAACTGGCTGTTACTCCACCAGTTGTAGGAGATGTAAGGATTGATATATAGAATAACTTTTTATTTGATTGATAATCATATAAAGCAGAAGATATTTTAGCCATTTGCATCAAGCTCAAACTTCCTTCTTGCATGCGTGCTCCCCCAGAAGCACACACAATAATGACAGGTAAAGATCGATTAGTAGCATACTCGATCAAACGGGTGATTTTCTCGCCGACTACGGATCCCATACTACCTCCCATAAACTGAAAATCCATAACCCCAACTGCTATTGGAATACCATTTAGTTGACCTATGCCTGTTTGAACAGCTTCAGTTAAACCTGTTTTTCTTTGATAAGAATCAATACGATCTTTATAAGGTTCTTCCTCTGAATGAAATTCAATAGGGTCCATAGAGACCATCTCTTCATCCATAGGATCCCAAGTGCCCGAATCAATCAAAAGTTCGATTCTATCTGAACTACTCATTTTCAAATGATATCCACACTGTTCACAAATATTCATTTTTGACTTAAAAAATTTTTTATAATTTAATCCATAACAATTTTCGCATTGAACCCATAAATGTTTGTATCTTTGATTTATATCGAAATCATTAGACTCTTCTCTTATATTGAGATCGCTGCCATTATTA